CTTGGACCCGCTCCAATACCCATAGGAAAATCCCCAGTCATATTCAGCGTACCTGTCCCTACAATCAAATAGATTGTCCCAAGGGCGCCATATTCTAGGAGCCCAAGTTATGCTATTGAAAATTCGTTCCTCTAGCAGTTCCGGTTTGACCATTCCGTTCCCTTTTTCAAACTCCACTTCTTTTCATATAGCAATCCCTGATCAAAGAGAGAACAATATCCATTTCAAAACATTTCTAACGGATTCCTTGGTTCGGACCGACGAAGTAATGGCACTCGATTATTATCAACCTGACTGCAATCTTTTTCTGTCGGTAAGGATTGCACCAGAGCACCTTCTACTTCTAATAGGCCATGAACTATAGATAGAGAAGAATCATTCTGAGCGAGTCCATAAGAAGCGACCCGCTTTTTTTCATCGGTTCCGGGGGAAGACCAAAGATCTTGCGCGACCGGTCCGCCAGAACAACTCAAAAGAGAAAGAAGTCTCGTTAATCTCTTCATGCTCGTTCCAAGTTCGAAGTACCGTTTGGCCAAAGAAAAACCCGCTTCCTGACACGATTGCCTCTTTATATAGATAGATATAGGATCTATGGGGTTATTACTTAGAAGTCTATTTTGTACAAGAGCCCCTCCTATCTGATAGAAAAGGGTCCCATGATCCCGAGCCGGTCTTACCTTGGCTCGCAAACCCCAAGTTTGTCTATGAAGAGCTAATCTAATTGTATTAGTTTCTATAATGGATTTCTTATGTTCCATACTAATGGATAGGGCCTCCTTGCTAAGTGCTACAAGATCTAGTGCACTGGAACTCGTGGTTATGGACCCGAATCCTTTAGTATGGAACATTGTCTTTTCCAAGTAAAAACCCCTAGTATATGAAAGAATGAAAAGGTGCTTTCGTTCTTGTGGAATAAGAAGCCCTCGTACCTTAATGAAAGGAAAATAGGAATTTTTCGTTAGGTATTTGACCAAATAGGATCGTCCAGTTCCTATAGAACCTATCACTAAAATACCCGATAGGGCTAAGCGGAACGAAAAGGGTTTTCCATGAGATGGTAAATGAAAACGATTAGCCCCACACGAGGTTTGGGAATAAGTGATTGTCTGATAATGAGCAAGGAATATACGTCTTTCTGCTAAAGAGGATCTATTAAACTCATAATTCATTAGATCCTTGTTATCAATGTCAACTAGGTATCATAAGTAAATGGATCCCGGTTGTTCAATCCTTTGATAACCAAGGTCATTCTTTGCTAAAGAGAAATGATCACTATGAGTCAGACTCAATAGAATTGGATCCATTCCAAATAGCGAGAATTAGGATTCTTGATCCCTCTCAATCTCTCTTTCAATTCGAGGATCCAGAGAGGTGTTTTCATAGTCATCTCCGAATATTTGCCATCTCCGAATATTTTCGATTTCATTTTTCTATGATATGTCTTTCTATATGAAAATTGGTTATTTACGATGTACGATGATCCCTGTTAAGCATCCATGGCTGAATGGTTAAAGCGCCCAACTCATAATTGGCAAATTTGCGGGTTCAATTCCTGCTGGATGCACGCGAACGGGAACGTTCCATAAGTCTATTGGAACTGGCTCTCTATCCATGGAATCTCATCCATCATCCATACATAACGAATTGGTATGGTATATTCATACCATAACATAAGAACAATAAGAACTCGAATTCTTATCGATACTGGAACTCAGAGCATAGGAGGGAAAGTCGATTTATGGATGGAATCAAATACGCAGTATTTACAGAAAAAAGTCTTCGTTTATTGGGAAAGAATCAATATACTTCTAATGTCGAATCAGGATTCACTAAGACAGAAATAAAGCATTGGGTCGAACTCTTCTTTGGTGTTAAGGTAGTAGCTGTGAATAGCCATCGACTACCCGGAAAGGGTAGAAGAATGGGACCTATTCTGGGACATACAATGCATTACAGACGTATGATCATTACCCTTCAACCGGGTTATTCTATTCCACTTCTAGATAGAGAAAAGAACTAAAGGAGAATGAATGAAAAAAGACATAGTTTGGAAGTTAGACCCTTTTATAAGACCCTCTTTCAAAAAAGAGGACATTTATTTTGAAACTTTTAACAGGCGTAATCGTGAGTCAACAAGTGACTCGAACTGCCTGTAAGAAAAGAGAATTGATTTTCAAAATGCTAGAACTAGATGACGAAGTCTTCTATAACCTTGATGAAGAGGTAGTTTTAGTTTACGGCTCTGATCAAGAGCAAGAAATCTTTGATTTCGGATTGGACATAGAACCTGGACCCATCGTAGAGACGTTCAAAAGGATCCTGATGGTAAGAATCGTGCTTTCGTGGAAATCCAGGGCTATAGGCTTCAACGAGGTAGACATTTTGTTCCGAATTTTTCCGGACCAAACCCCCGACCCAACGATACAATGAATTTTTTCTATTCACAAAGAAAAAAGATTCGGAATCGCAATGCTACTATACGCGTCCGGGGGAGTATTCGGAATAATATTATTCTATAATCCATTCTTGCGCGGGGTCTTACTAATAGGACTTCGCTGCACGGGACGGGTCTTCGTCGAAAAGCTAACTCCACCCGGTATTTTCATATCCTTTGGGTGGTATATCGCCTTACAAAGTCTAAGGGGGTAGTATGAGATCCGTAGTAGTTAAGAGAATTTTCCCTTTGATTGAGTATGCTATTTTTCCCCCTTTACCGCGCATTATTGTATGCGCTTCTGGAGGAACACGTATGCAGGAAGGAAGTTACAGCTTAATAAAAAGCCTAAAATAGCTTCAACTTTACGGCACTATCAATCAACTAAAAAGCCCTATGTATCAATCCTTACAACCGGTGGGATAAGAGCCTGTTTCGGTATGCTGGGGGATATCCTTATTTCAAAACCTGACGCGCATCTTGCGTTTGTGGGAGTCCGAGAGTGGTTGAAGAAGTATTGCATGTGGAAGGAGGTAGACGAAACGGATTTTGGATTCGAAATGGGCGCATTCGACTAAGTCGTACTGAGACCTTTTTAAAGGGTATTCTGAATGAGATATTTCATTTTCACAATCGCTTTCTTTTGAATCCAATTTCAAGTTCGATTAGAAGGATAGAAAGGCCATGAGGATGGGAAAAGAAAAATCAAATCTTTTTAATTAGTTCTCCTTTTTTGCAATTTTCTTATTATCCATTCCATTAATTTTTTATTATAGAATACTTTAGTATTCTATAATAAAAATAAATCTTTTTTTTTGCAAACTAAAAAATACAATAGTCAATATTCCTTATAATAGATATACTTAATTATATCATAAGAATCTTAAGATATTTTTGAATAGATAGAAATAGTAAATTTGAATTGAGACACCTATTCTATGACGGATTTTAACTTACCCTCTATTTTCGTGCCTTTAGTAGGCTTAGTATTTCCGGCAATTGCAATGGCTTCTTTATTTCTTTATGTGCAGAAAAATAAGATTGTCTAGAACCGAGGGGGCCGAATTTTCTCAATGTATTTCCACGCAGGATCATAATACAGATATTTTTTAGTGTAAGTAATATAATATGGTAGGGTATGTGGCTCTTTCTACACACAAATGAAAAACGGCTATGGATGCGGATATAGGCTACGAGCATAAATGCATGCATATGCGGAGCCGGGTATAGCGAGTTTTACTTTAAGTGGATCGACGAATATTTTTTGAATAGAAAGTCAATGTATCTAACCAATTATTTCACAGGAGTACTAGCTGCTGAAGGCGATTTCAGAATCAAAAAAAGTAAAGTCAAAATCATTTAGCTTATTCTCTCAATTTCAATCGACCGCTGCTGGATTTAGTATATCTAATATGAATTGGCGATCAGAGCACATATGGATAGAACTTCTAAAGGGTTCTCGAAAAAGAGGTAATTTTTTCTGGGCCTGTATTCTTTTTCTAGGTTCACTAGGATTCTTAGCGGTTGGGGCTTCCAGTTATCTTGGTAAGAATATGATATCTGTACTTCCATCTCAACAAATTCTTTTTTTTCCACAGGGGGTCGTGATGTCTTTCTACGGAATCGCGGGCCTATTCATTAGCTCCTACTTGTGGTGCACTATTTTGTGGAATGTAGGCAGTGGTTATGACCGATTCGATAGAAAAGAGGGAATAGTGTGCATTTTTCGTTGGGGATTCCCTGGAATAAAACGTCGCGTCTTCCTTCGATTCCTTATGCGGGATATCCAATCAATTAGAATTCAGGTTAAAGAGGGTCTTTATCCTCGTCGTATCCTTTATATGGAAATCCGGGGCCAGGGGGTCATTCCCTTGACTCGTACTGATGAGAAGTTTTTTACTCCACGAGAAATTGAACAAAAAGCTGCCGAATTGGCCTATTTCTTGCGCGTACCAATTGAAGTATTTTGAGTACCAATTGCATTTTTTTGAATTGAATGAAGAAGAAATGGAAGAAGAAAAGTTTTCTCAACACGGGGAGGAGGTCCCTTCGGAATTGGATTCGTTATTGTAAGGGGATTTTCGAGTATTTATCTAAAGGAAGGAACAAACAAGGATAAGAGAAAATTGCTTCTAATTTGTTTTGTCCAAGTGAGATATAGGGCCATAATATTATTCCATTTTCATCCGAAAGGGCTTTTTTTTTATTCTATTTCTCTACTATTCCACTCCATCTAGATCTAAGAAAGAACCAAAAGAAATTCCACTAGTATACAAAAAGAGGAATAGATACAAGGTCTCAAACCTTGTTATAGAATTTTTGCTTCAAAGAAAAAGAAATATCATATAGAGTCAGCAAATGAAATAGAGTCAGCGAATGAAGCGGATTCATTAACAACTCAATTTACAGATCAAAAATGAAAAAAAAGAAAGCATTGCCTTCTTTCCTATATCTTGTATTTATCGTACTTTTTCCCTGGGGGGTCTCTTTCTCTTTTAACAAATGTCTGGAACTTTGGATTAAGAATTGGTGGAATACCAGGCAATCCGAAACTCTCTTAACTGATATTCAAGAGAAAAGGGTTCTAGAAAGATTCATAGAATTAGAAGAATTTTTTCTCTTGGACGAAATGATAAAGGAGAAACCGAAGACACATGTACAAAAACCTCCTATAGGAATACACAAGGAAATAATACAATTGGCCAAAATAGATAATGAGGATCATCTCCATATCATTTTGCATTTCTCGACAAATATAATCTGTTTGGCTATTCTAAGTGGTTCTTTTTTTCTGGGTAAAGAGGAACTTGTCATTTTAAATTCTTGGGTTCAGGAATTCCTCTATAACTTAAATGACTCAATAAAAGCTTTTTTTATTCTTTTAGTTACTGATTTTTTTGTTGGATTTCACTCCACCCGCGGTTGGGAACTACTAATTCGTTGGGTCTACAACGATCTTGGGTGGGCTCCTAACGAGCTAATTTTCACTATTTTTGTTTGTAGTATTCCAGTGATTCTAGATACATGTTTTAAATTTTGGGTCTTCTTTTGTTTAAACCGTCTATCTCCTTCGCTTGTAGTCATTTATCATTCAATTAGTGAAGCATAAACTCATTCGATCTCCTGATATTAATCAAATTAGCATCTTTCTTCCTTTAGAAAGAAAGCCCTTTTCCATTTTAGCAAAATTCTTTCTATTTCTACCTGCTCAAGGTATTCATCATTCCAGTACAACTGTTGCAGTAGAATGACAACAGACTCGTGTATAGGGAACTAGATTAGCTTAGCTACCTATCTAATTTATTGTAGAAATTCCGGGATCTGCGATTGGACATGGAAAATAGAAATACTTTTTCTTGGGTAAAGGAACAGATGACTCGATCGATTTCTGTATCGATCATGATATACGTAATAAGTCGGACATCTATTTCAAATGCATATCCCATTTTTGCGCAGCAGGGTTATGAAAACCCACGGGAAGCAACTGGACGAATTGTATGTGCCAATTGCCATTTAGCTAATAAGCCCGTGGATATTGAAGTTCCCCAAGCTGTGCTTCCTGATACTGTATTTGAAGCAGTTCTTCGAATTCCTTATGATATGCAACTGAAACAAGTTCTTGCTAATGGGAAAAAGGGAGGGTTGAATGTGGGTGCTGTTCTTATTTTGCCCGAGGGATTCGAATTAGCGCCGCCCGACCGCATTTCTCCTGAGTTGAAAGAAAAGATAGGAAATCTCTCTTTTCAGAGTTATCGTCCCAATAAAAAAAATATTCTTGTGATAGGCCCTGTTCCCGGTCAGAAATATAGTGAAATCGTCTTTCCCATTCTTTCCCCCGATCCTGCTACGAAGAAAGACGTTCATTTCTTAAAATATCCCATATATGTAGGGGGAAACCGAGGAAGGGGACAGATCTATCCTGATGGTAGCAAGAGTAACAATACGGTCTATAATGCTACGTCAACAGGTATAGTAAGAAAAATACTACGTAAAGAAAAGGGGGGATATGAAATATCCATAGTCGATGCATCGGATGGACGCCAAGTGATTGATATTATACCTCCCGGGCCAGAACTTCTTGTTTCAGAGGGGGAATCGATCAAGCTTGATCAACCATTAACAAGCAATCCTAATGTGGGAGGGTTTGGTCAGGGGGATGCAGAAATAGTGCTTCAGGATCCATTACGCGTCCAAGGCCTTTTGTTCTTCTTCGCATCTGTTATTTTGGCACAAGTTTTTTTGGTTCTCAAAAAGAAACAGTTTGAAAAGGTTCAATTGTACGAAATGAATTTCTAGGTCCCGGGATTTCTTACCATCAAGTTGGTAAAAAGCCGCGATTTATTGGCGATTGCTAGAATTATCTATGATCTATTTTGGAAATCCTTTTTTTGTTTAGACTTTTTTTTGTTTGCGGGATGTCTGGAATTCCTTATTTCTTTTCTATCTCATGCAAAAGAAGAGAATCCAAGGCAAAAGCGAGAACAATAAAAGGAACAAGTCCTTTTAGGAGGGATTGCTGGTCTTCTTAATCCTCTATTGGGCACAAGAAAAAGGCTTTTTTGCCTTTTTCTTGTGTCGATTCTTCTTGTATCGAAATAAGAATCATTTTTCTTCCTATTCGTCAAAGATTACTATTTCTTCTTTATTCGGGTCTGTCTCTTGAACATCTTTTGCTTAGGTTCAGGCGAGGTAGTGGACAAACAGAGGGAAAGAAAGTATGGCGGGGAACAAATTTCTTGTGAGCAAATAGAATTGCTTGACTTGTTCAATTAAGTTCAACTTCGAACTTACATAAATTTTGCAAAAAAAGGTATACTCTTCCATTGAAGGGTGGTTTTTTTTTAGGCTAGTTGAGTAGTTTTGATTAAGGTTTTATTAGTTTATTACTCTAAACTAAATCAAAGATTTGCAGGATACTTCCTCCGTGGAATAAAATATTGGATCCTCGATTGATCCTTTCTTTCTTGTTGCTTCATAAGAGTGAATCAATTTCATGGGCGAAGGGCGGGGACTATAAATCAACCGATGGATTGCTTCACTAACATCATTAACAAACAAAAGAATAA